GAAATAAGGTTAGAATTTAAAAGATTAATACTTTTTTAGAAAGCTTTGAAGGCTTTTAGTTTAAATAACTTAAAATTCTAAATTAAGATAAAGTAAAAGGGCATAAAGAGGCCAATCAAATTGAAAGAGGATTTAAGGAGTAGAGAGGAAGGGAAAGAGGTAGGGGATTTATATTTTATATTAAAATTTAGGATGGGGTTGAATAATAAAATAAAAGTAATAATAATACGTAAATAAAAGTATAAAGTAATTAGGGCTGAAAGGAGTAGAAAAAAAAGAGGAATAAAAAGGTTTAAGTTTACTATAATTTGAATAATAATTCATTTTGGGATAAATCCTGTTATAGGGGGTAACCCCCCCAGGGATAAAAAATTTAGGGAAACAATAAGGGCATGAAAATTTCTGTTTTGATCAGATTGAATGAGTCTTGATAACGAAAAAGTTTGTAGTTTGTGGAAAACCCTAGTAATGGATAAAAGAATAAATGAATAAATAAGAAAATAAAAAAATCAAGAGGTATCTCTAATTGAGATTGCAATTAATATTCAAGATAAGTGATTAATTGAAGAAAAAGCAATAATTTTACGTAAAAGGGTTAAATTAAGCCCCCTTAAACTCCCAATTAAGGCAGAGAGAATGGCTGATAAAATAGTAATTTTAATTAATATTTCGTTAATTATTAAGTAAGAAATTAGTGTTATGGGGGCTAGCTTTTGGATTGTCGATAATAAAAAAATTTGTGGTCATTTTAAACCTTCTATTACTTGAGGAAATCAGAAGTGGAAAGGGGCCCCTCCTAGCTTTAGCAAAAGAGCTAAAAAAATTAGTAAGAGTCTAAAAGTGGAAAATGATAAAAAAAGAAATCTTGAAGAAATGAATAGGACAGATCCTAATGCTTGAATTAAAAAATATTTTAAGGCTGCTTCAGAAAAAAGTGGGTTTATTTTTAAAGCAATAAGAGGAATAAAGGATATTAGGTTAAGTTCTAGGCCGATTCAGGCACCAAATCAAGAAGTGGAAGAAATAGAAATAACTGACCCTAAGAATAGGGTTAACAAAAAGAAAGAATAAGATATAGGAAAAATGATTAAAAAGAGAAAGGTTAGACTTTCATTTACGGGGTATGAGCCCATTAGCTTAAATTTAGCTTATCTTTTTAATGGCTATAATAATATAGGTAACATAAGTTACATGATTAGTCCTATCAAAACTATCCTTTTATCAGGCACTATATTGAGATGAAAAGTAAACGAGGTAAAAATTATAATAAAGGCTATTATAGAATTAAAGTATACTAAGAAATAATCGATTATTAAGAATTTATTCTTATTTAATGTTTTCAAAACATTTGTTTTATTTAAACTAAATAGTCATTTAAGTATATTATCTCATCAGATAAGTAGGAGTGGATTTAAAATATAAAAAAGGAAGTAAGACACGGTTAAGATTTGTCCTGTAAGAATATAAGGGTCTTCGACCGGTCGTGCTCCAATTCAAGTTAATAATAGAACAATAACAATGAAAGTTCAAAATAATACTTGGTTTAACGGGTAAAACGCTAGTCTCTGGAATTTTGAAACATGGGTAAATGGTAAAATCATAAGGATAGCTACTGAGGCGGCTAGGGCAATAACTCCTCCTAGTTTGTTTGGAATTGAACGCAAGATAGCGTAAGCGAAAAGGAAATATCATTCTGGTTGAATATGAGGAGGGGTAACAAGGGGGTTAGCAGGAATGAAGTTATCAGGATCACCTAAAAAATAGGGAGCCAGGAGAGTTAAAAATAATAAGGCTGTTAATATAACTACAAATCCTACAATATCTTTAAAGGTAAAGTAGGGATGAAATGGTACTTTATCGGTTTGACTTGAAATTCCTAATGGATTGTTAGCTCCTGTTTGGTGTAGAAACAGAATATGAATTATAGAGAATGCGGCTGCAATGAGGGGTAAAATAAAGTGGAAAGAAAAAAATCGGGTTAAAGTGGCATTATCAACTGAGAATCCCCCTCAAATTCATTGTACTAAATCAGTGCCAATAAAAGGAATAGCGGAGAATAAATTTGTAATAACTGTAGCTCCCCAAAATGATATTTGACCTCAGGGGAGTACATATCCTAGAAATGCGGTGGCTATAATTATAAATAAAATAACTACTCCTACTATTCAGGCATGTATATTTATATAAGATCTGAAGTAGATACCTCGTCCAATATGTAGGTAAAGACAAATGAAAAAAAACGAAGCTCCATTGGCATGAAGAGTTCGCAGTATTCAACCATAGTTAACATCTCGGCAAATATGAGCTACCCTGGAAAAAGCTAAGTCAACATGGGCGGAATAGTGTATAGCTAAGAACAAACCGGTAGCAATTTGAATCACTAAACAAAGACCAAGTAAGGAACCAAAATTCCAAAATGTAGAAATGTTTCTTGGTAATGGTATATCCACTAGAGCTCCGTTGGCAATTTTAAATAAGGGGTGGGATTTACGCAGGGGTGTTATCATTATGAAAGAAGGCGTAAGGGTCCTTTAAATAGATTAACAATTTTAACTACAACAATTAATATAAGTAAGAGATAGGATACAATAAAGATGGTGAAAATTATAGATGGGGTATTATAAATCCAGTTAATAATAAATGGGGTGGAAATGGTGTATTTTAATGATGAAGAGGAGAGTGATGTTGAATTAGGTGTAATGGTAAGAGGATCTAGTAAAAATAAAATGAAAATGAGTAGAGAAGTTAACAAAAGGAAGAAAGAAAAAGTGGTCAGAGAAAAAGAGAAGGGTTCATTTGAGGCTAGGGAAGCAATATAAATAAATAATACCAATATACCACCTAAAAAGACTAAAAATAGAATATAAGAAAATCAGAATGAAAAATTGGAGACTCCAATTGTAATAGAAACTAAAACTGTTTGAATAAAAAGTATTAGGCCTATAGCTAGGGGGTGTGAAAGTTGTGTAAATAGTAAAGAAAATAGAAGTAGAAAGGGGATTGTTAATATGAAAATAATAGAGGGGTTTAAATTCTCTTTAGTTTTAGGAAAAATTTCCATTTTAGGATTTTAATACCAATGTTTTAGTTTTTTAAATTAACTATTAAAACTAATGATAAATTTTAGATTTTTGAGAATATTTGGAGCATTATTTATAATTTTTTGTGGTTTGTGAAGCTTTATTTCTTATTATAAACATTTGCTCAATTCATTATTGAGATTGGAGTTTATAATATTGGGTGTATTTTGGTTATTAAGTTTACAGTTGTCTATAGTTGGGAGTGAAATTTATTTTTCTTTATTTTTTTTAACTCTAGCTGTGTGTGAAGGGGCCCTCGGTTTATCTTTGTTAGTACTTATTGTCCGTAGTCATGGAAATGATTATTTCAAGAGATTTAATTTTTTAGAATGTTAAAGTTTCTTTTACCTGTAGTCTTATTGATAAAATTTAAAAATGATTGAAAGCTGGTTCAAATTAGGCTAGGTTTACTAAGGTTTTTAGTGGGTTTAGATTGTTTTCACAATATACATTTTTGTAGATTGGGTTTTAATTTAGGAATAGATTATATTAGTTATATTATAGTCTATTTAAGGGTTTGAATTATGTTTCTTATTATTATTTCTAGGGAACGAGTGAAGTTCACTATAAATTTTTATGGTATATTTGTTTTGGTAAATTTAATTTTATTATTTAGTCTTTTAGTTACATTTTCTTCATTAAATTATTTATTATTTTATATTAGTTTTGAAATGTCATTAATTCCTACATTGATTTTAATTTTAGGATGAGGTTACCAACCTGAACGAATCCAAGCTGGAGTTTATATACTTTTTTATACTTTGGCTTTATCATTACCTTTATTAGGATCTTTATTGTATATTTATATAAAAGAATTTAGATTAACTATAATATTAAGAAACTATGTTTTAGATGCAAGGTGGGTTAATAACCTTTGATATTTTAGAAGGGTGACAGCTTTTTTGGTAAAATTACCAATATATATATTTCATTTATGGTTACCAAAAGCTCATGTAGAAGCCCCTGTTGCTGGTTCTATAATTTTGGCTGGGGTTTTGCTGAAATTGGGAGGTTATGGACTAATTCGAGTATTGTTTATATTTCAAAAAGTTAGTTTAAATTTTTCTTGGTTGTGGGTAAGAATTAGATTGGTAGGGGGAGTATTAGTAAGTTTATTGTGCCTACGGCAAGTAGATATGAAGTCTTTAATTGCTTATTCTTCTGTTGTACATATAAGGATAGTATTATGTGGATTAATAATTTTTAGGTGGTGAGGTTTGATAGGAGCGGTGGTAGTAATAGTGGGCCATGGTTTATGTTCTTCTGGTTTATTTTGTTTAGCTAATATAGTTTATGAACGGGTAGGGAGACGTAGTCTTTTAGTTAGTAAAGGTTTATTAAATTTTATACCTAGAATGGGATTGTGGTGGTTTTTATTTAGAGTAGGTAATATGGCTGCCCCTCCTACTTTAAATTTGTTTGGGGAAATTAATTTGATTATTAGATTAATAAGTTGAAGAATGCTTAGAATTATTGGTTTAATATTTCTTTCTTTTTTTAGAGCTGCTTATACTTTATATATATATAGGTTGAGTCAGCATGGTATTTTTCTTAATACTTTATATTCTTGTAGGTCTGGTAAAGTACGAGAGTATTTAGTATTATTTTTACATTGACTCCCTTTAAATGCGTTGATTTTAAATTTAAATTTGGTTAGTGGTATTTAAGTGATTATTATATGTTTATATAATTTATAAAGAATATTGCATTGAAGCTGCAAAGGAGACAGCTATGTCTATAAACAGTTATAATGTTCTAGAAACATTAGTTTCGGTTTTGTAACGAAAATACAATGTGTTATTTCTACACCATAAAACATAAATATATTATAAGTTAAATAAGGAATATCTTGTAGATAATTTTTGCGTGACAGGCAAAGGTTATGAGTATTTAACTAATTCCTTACCAGAAGTAGGTGTAAACTACTATATTAGATTTAAAAGATCTATACTTACTCTTCAGTCATCAGGTAGGGGATAATAAAATGTAATATAAATAATAAAGTGGCTGAGTTATAAGCGGTAGATTGTAAATCTATAAACGAATTTAAATTCCTTTGTTAGGCTCTATAGTATAAAAATAATATTAAATTGCAAGTTTAAAGATGTGTAAATCACTAGAGTTTAGGAAATTTTATACATGTTGATGTAAAGAGCATAAAAAGTTTTGATCTTTTAAGAAATAGTGCAATTCTGTTACGTGTAATAAATAGTTAATTAATTTACGGGGAATTAGGGAGTGATAAATCTGTGGTATAATTATCTATATATAGTAAGTATAGATAAAGTGGTATATATTTAGTAGAATTATTATATATACATTTTAAATTTATTAAAAAAAATTTTTTTGAATATAATTCAAGAATGTAATTTATAACTGAAATAAATGTATATAATATGATTTGACCCCTATATATTAGGGTAGTTCCAACGGTCTAGCTCTGCTTTACCTCAAGAAAAAGCGAGAGCTAGACGATGGAACTACCTTAGTCCTTATATTTGTTTAAGTTATCCTATTAAGAGCTTATATTTTGAGTTTAATTTTATATAAATGCTTCTATTCTAAGAGAATCATTTATATAATTCTTGTCCGCGAGATATACTATTAGTTTTTTATATATTTTATGGTTAACTCTAATATTTGCGTTTTATAAGTCTTATAGTTATTTATTTTCTTTAAGTTAATTGGATGGGTTATACATGTTGAATTTAAAAAGATATACTTTTAATTTATATAATCTTTTTTCTTTTCCTCGAATTTTACTTATATCTAATTGTTATATTAATATATACCTTATATAGCGTTTATGAATATTTAAATTAATTGCTAGTATAGCAATTACATTTATTGTTTCTTAATAGCTATGTGGTAATTATATATTTTGTAGTAAAACATAAGTTTTAATTAAGGAAAGAAACAAATCAAAGTAGAGCTAAACTAGAACAGCATTTCAGTTACGTTGAAAAGAGTTATCGTGCAAATCGATTTACTTTGATAAATATTATTACATTTAGTGTTACTAATTGTTTTGTGGTGAAGAGCTGAGAAGTAAATGGATCTATAGTTATATTAGAAATTTAATTGTGGATAATGGTTTGGAGAATTTATATACATAAAACTAGGATATTGAGTTTGGGATTTGCTTCTTTAGTTTGCGGTTCTGTCTCTTTAATAAAATTATTTAGGGGTGTAACTAGGATGATTGAGTGGGAATTAATAAGGCTTAATTCATTGTCTGTAGTGTTTGTTTTGATTTTTGATTGAATCTCGATATTGTTTTTATCATTCGTGTTACTTATTTCTAGGAGGGTAATATATTATAGGGGTAGTTATATAAAGGATGATAAATGTTTTAATCGATTTATGTATTTAGTGTTAATGTTTGTCTTGTCTATGGCGATAATGGTGTTGAGCCCAAATTTAATTAGAATTCTTTTAGGTTGGGATGGGCTAGGTTTAGTATCTTATGCTTTAGTAATTTTTTACCAAAATGAGAAATCTGCAAATGCAGGTATATTAACTATTTTATCTAATCGTGTAGGTGATGTTGCTATTTTACTAAGTATTGGCTTAATAGCAAGGTTAGGGAGCTGAAATTTTGTAATCTATTCATATTATTCTTTAGATGTTGATTGAATTTTATTAAAATTCTTGGTAATAGTAAGGGCTATAACTAAGAGGGCACAAATTCCCTTTTCTGCATGATTACCAGCTGCTATGGCGGCTCCTACACCAGTTTCTGCTTTGGTTCATTCTTCTACTTTGGTAACCGCTGGTGTCTATTTGATAATTCGATTTAGGGGTGCTCTGGAAGGTTCCAGGATTCAGGGAATATTACTTATTATTTCCTGTTTAACTATATTTATAGCGGGGCTAGGTGCTAATTTTGAGTATGATCTAAAAAAAATTATTGCTTTATCAACTTTAAGCCAGTTGGGCGTCATACTAAGAATTTTAGCTTTAGGTTTCCCAGATCTTTCATTTTTTCATTTGCTAAGACATGCATTGTTTAAGGCTTTATTATTTATGTGTGCTGGAATTATTATCCACAGAGTTGGTAACTATCAGGATATTCGGTGTATAGGGGGTTTAGTTAAGTTTATGCCTTTAAGAATTGCTTTTATAAGGGTTTCAAATTTAGCTCTGTGTGGGTTTCCGTTTTTAGCTGGATTTTATTCGAAAGATATAATTTTAGAAGTAGCATTTATAAGGTGAATTAACTTTATTTCTTTATTATTATATATTTTAGCTACCGGGTTAACGGTAAGTTATACTATACGTCTAATTTTTTATAGGTTAAGGGGAAATTTTAATTTGAGAGTTATAAGAAATACGAGAGATGAAGATAAAATTATAAGCAATTCTATAATTTTGCTAGGAGTAAGGGCTGTTTTTATAGGAGCAGTTCTTTCTTGAATCATTTTTCCAGAACCTTATATAATTTGCTTAAATAGTTTAATGAAGAATATAGTTTTAATAATTAGGCTATTTGGGGGAACTTTAGGTTATATATTTAACTTACTGAGTGTAAATTATAATTTAAAATCTCTTTATAATTATAAAATTGTAGCGATAAGGGGGTCTATGTGATTTATACCATTTTTGAGAACTAAAAAAATAAGACAGACAAGACTTTTAGTAGGTATTAGAGTCGATAAATTAGGTGATAAAGGGTGGTTTGAATATTTTGGTAGGCAGGGGTTATATTATACATTTAGGAAAGTCTTTGCTCTTTTGAATATATTACAGCTAAATAATATTAAAGTGTTTATAAAAATATTTGTTGTAGGGGTAGTAATTGCACTCTTTACTTTTTTGTAGCGTGACTTAAGTTTAGAATTGATTATCGGTTTTACTTTAAATAAAAAAAATAAATAGTTTAAATAAAATGTTAGCTTGTGGCGCTTAAGATGTATAGCTTTTTACTTTAAGTATAATATTCTTAGTTTTATGCTCTATTTAGTGTATTTTATTTACAGAATTTAGTTTATCTCGGGCCAGAAAATGTTTGATTTTGGCTTAAATTTTTACGTTATTATTAAGGTTGCATGAAAGTAAAAGCGTGATTAATACGAGTTAATTTAATATTAAGTCGGACTTTAAGAGAAGTAAAATTATAAAACTTTATAATCTCAGCATAAAATATTATAAATAATACACTAAAGTGTGATATAGTAATAATATTTAAATCTGATATACATTTGTGCCAGCATTCGCGGTTATACTTTGAGATTAAGTAAAAAGTTTAAGGTTGTAGTTAGATGATTAATTGAAAAATTATATAGATAATAAAAGGTAAAATTAGAATATTATTTTGTATAAAAAAAAATTGTAATCGAAGCTAGAAAAGTTTAGTAATAAACTAGGATTAGATACCCTATTATTCTAAAATAAATTAACCTAAACTAAATTAGTAAGAGATAGATACTTAAAATTTAAAAAATTTGGCGGCAATTTAATCTTTTCAGAGGAACCTGTTTTAGAATCGATAAACCACGAAAAATCTTACTTGCTCTTACTAATGAATAAGTTTGTATACCATCATTATCAGATAATTCTTAAAGGAAAAATTATTAAATTTAATTGTTTAGTAAAATTAGATCATGGTGCAGCCTATGGGCAAGGTAAAATGGGTTACAATAAATTACTTTATTGCGGATTAACGAGATAATATTTGTTATAAAGAAGGATTTGATTGTACTTTTAGTTTAATAAGCTAAAGAGATATAAGTTCTAAATTGTGTACATATCGCCCGTCGCTTTCATTTATAAGTGAAATAAGTCGTAACATAGTAGATGTACTGGAAAGTGTATCTAGTAGAAGGTAGCTAAAAATTATTTTGGTAATAAAATAACACACATATAAATGTGCGAGCACTAATTATAAATAACTTGTTAAATAAAGTAAAAGTTGAATCTATAAGAAAAATAATTTGAAAGTTGAAATTGTTAGTAATTTTTAATAAATCCAGCTAGAGACGATAGTTTAAAGTACTGTAAAGGAAAGGAAGAAAATCTTGAATAGTAAATTTTAAAGTTTGTACCTTGTGTATCAGGGAAAATTTATATAAGTTAATAATAATTAATAATCTCGAAATAAAATATAGCTAATTTTATAAAAATTTTTTTGTAGAAAATAAATTTTAAATATAAAATTAAAGGTGAGACGCTAATCGAGTTTTATAATATCTAGTTTTTTAAAAAAAAATTTAATTTAATTTTTATATTTTATAATATATAAAATTTAAGTGTAGGAGGGATTAGCTTCTTATAAATTAAAGTAGAAAAGAGTTTAGTAAAAATTAATTGGTTAATTAAGCTTAAAAGTAGCTATATTAATAAAGTGTTCTAACTAAATCAAAACTAAAATAATATTTAGAAAAACTTTTTATGGTATTAAAAAATTAATTTAAACTAAAATAGTTAAGTTATAATGATTTTATTAGTATAGATTTACTGTAAAAAAAGATATTTAAATAATAAAAATTATTTAAAATTAAAAGGACAGTATAAAGGAACTCGGCAAATATAATTTCTTTGCCTGTTTATCAAAAACATGTCTATTTGGAGATATAAAAAGTTTAACCTGCCCACTGATAATTAAATATTAAATGGCCGCGGTATTTTGACCGTGCAAAGGTAGCATAATCGTTAGTTTTTTAATTGGAATCTTGTATGAATGGTTGGACAAAAGAAAATCTGTCTTTACACTGTTTATTGAATTTAACTTTTAAGTGAAAAGGCTTAAATGAGTTAAAGGGACGATAAGACCCTATAAAGCTTAATATTAAAATTTTATTTAGTTGAATTTTATATAATAAAAACTTAGTGGATTATATTTATTTTATTGGGGCGATAGAAGTAAAATGATTAATAACTGCTTAATTTTTTATACATTAATAATTGATTAACCAATTTAAATGATCCTAATTAAAGATCAAAAGTTCAAGTTACTTTAGGGATAACAGCGTTATTTTTCTTAAGAGTACTTATCGAAAGAAAAGTTTGCGACCTCGATGTTGAATTAAAATGTCTTTATAATTGCAGCAGTTATAAGAGTAGGTCTGTTCGACCTTTAAAATTTTACATGATTTGAGTTCAAACCGGCGTGAGCCAGGTTGGTTTCTATCTTTTAAATAAAGAAAAATTATTTTAGTACGAAAGGATTAAATAATTAAAATTATTTTAAAATGTGATTACTATTTTGGCAGATAATATGTGTTGGATTTAGGATCCTATAAAATAGAGTAATTCTATAAATAGTAAAATAATTGATATTAATCTAATTGTTTTGTGACTTTAATAATTGTAGAGATAGTTAATTTTTTAGTTTTGATAGTATGCGTTTTAATTGGGGTGGCTTTTGTAACATTACTTGAACGTAAAATTCTAGGTTATATCCAAATTCGGAAGGGCCCAAATAAAGTTGGGTATATGGGTATTTTACAGCCTTTTTCTGATGCAGTAAAGCTTTTTACTAAGGAACAGGTTATCCCAACAATATCTAATTTTCTAGTATATTATTTATGTCCTGTATTCAGTTTATTTATTTCTTTACTAGTATGATGTGTTTTGCCTTATGAGACTGGTTTAATAAGATTCAATTTAAGTATTTTGTTTTTCTTGTGTTGTTTAAGTGTAGGAGTTTATTCAACTATAGTAGCTGGTTGATCCTCAAATTGTAAATATTCTTTGTTGGGTTCTTTACGAGCAGTAGCCCAAACTATTTCTTATGAGGTGAGATTGGCTTTAATTTTATTGTCTTTTGTGATATTGATTGGAGGGTTTAATTTAGAGTTGTTTAACAAATACCAAAATTACTTTTGGTTTATTATTATTGGATTCCCATTGAGTATAGTATGGTTCAGGTCTTGTTTAGCGGAGACCAACCGCACCCCATTTGATTTTTCTGAGGGTGAATCTGAGTTAGTATCCGGTTTTAATACTGAATATGGTGGGGGAGGGTTTGCTTTAATTTTTATGGCTGAATATGCAAGAATTTTATTTATAAGAGTGTTGTTTGTAATTTTTTTTCTTGGTAGGAGTCCATTTAGAATATTATTTTATTTTAAAAGAGTTATAGTTGCTTTTGGATTTGTATGGGTACGGGGTACATTACCTCGGCTACGGTATGATAAATTGATGTATTTGGCTTGAAAAAGTTATTTACCGGTGTCAATTAACTACTTAATTTTTTTTGTTAGATTTAAAATGTTTTGTTTTTGTTTATTAGTTTAAGTTTGAAAAACAAGACTTAACAGAAAATAGTTTAATAAAATATTAATTTTGGGAATTAAAGATAAAGAGTTTCTCTTTTTTTCTGAAAGTTTTTAGAAAACAATTCATTATTGGTTTACAAGACCAATGTTTTGGGCTAATTTAAACTATAAAAACTTATAAAGCTATATCCGTTACTGGAGGGAATATTATATTAATGTATGGGTAGGGGTATAGGAATATAAACGGAATTTAACCGCTTAGTAGAAAGTTAGAAGCTTTCATCTTTAACATAATATTCCTTCTTGATGGGAGTAAGAACTCAGTTTTATCATTAACAGTGATATACCTCTTTTTGGTTTCCATCAAAATTAGAAGACTAAAGTCTAAAATTTAGGTCGAAACTAAATGCAATTATTCGCTTTCTAATTAATAAAACCAGTTTAGAAAACTCTTTATGAATGCAACTCATACGTCATATATTGACTATGGTCTTATTAAGATCAGTCTAGGGCTCTTTGGGATCATTCATAATAAAGACCTAATAAAAGAATAAGTAAAAAAATGAGACTGGTGATAAATCAAGAAAAAATGTTAGTTAAAGTCAAGGTTGAGGCAATTGGCAGAAGTAAAGTAATTTCAACATCGAAGATTAAGAAAATTACAGCAATTAAGAAGAATCGTAGGGAGAAGGGGAGTCGGGCTGATCCTTTAGGATCAAATCCACATTCATAGGGGGAATTTTTTTCACGGTCTATAATTGTTTTTTTGGAAAGTAAAGTTGCTAGAGTTATAACTACATAAGAAATAATAAGAGTAATAATTGAAATTGTTAAAACTGTAAAGATTATTTTTTCTAAAAATTAGACTTTCTGATTGGAAGTCAGATATACTTATTATATTAAAAAAATTATCCCCCTCATCAATAAATGAAGATATATAAAAATAATCAAACAACATCAACAAAGTGTCAATATCAAGCGGCGGCTTCAAATCCTAGATGGTGGGCAGAAGAAAAATGACACTTATAGAGACGCAGGAAACAAACTAATAAAAATGAGGTTCCGATAATAACATGTAGGCCATGAAATCCAGTCGCTACGAAGAATGTGGATCCAAATACTGAATCGGCAATAGTGAAGGAAGCTTCAATATATTCAAATGCTTGAAGTATAGTAAAGTAGACTCCTAAAATAATAGTCAAACCTAATCTCTGGATGGCTTGAGAATAATTAGCCTCTAAAATTGCGTGATGAGCTCATGTTACTGTGGCTCCTGAGGAAAGAAGAATTGTAGTATTTAGAAGGGGAATTTGGAAAGGATTAAATGGTTGAATACCCAAGGGGGGTCAATATATACCAATTTCTACAGTAGGGGATAATCTTCTATGGAAAAAAGCTCAGAAAAAGGAAAAGAAAAATAAAACTTCTGATACAATAAATAAAATTATACCTCAACGTAATCCTTTTATAACGGTAGAAGTATGAGAACCTTGATATGTCCCTTCACGAGTAATATCACGTCATCATTGAATTATAGTTAATAAAGTTGCAACAAATCTTAAGATAAGTAGGTTCATATTATGTTGATGAAATCATTTTACTAATCCGGTGGTTAATATTATAGCCCTAATAGAACCAGTAAGTGGCCATGGGCTAATGTCTACTAAGTGGTAGGGATGGAAACCGTGGTTTGATGTCATTAGTTAATTTCTCTAGTATAAAGAGTTCTTAGAACTGCGAAGACATAAGACTGAATAATGGCAACAGCAGACTCTAAAATTAAAAGGAGTATTTGAGCAGATAATAAAATGAAAAGAATAGAAATAGATAAAGAGGGTCCGGTATTTCCTAATAAAGTTAAAAGTAAATGTCCAGCAATTATGTTGGCAGCTAGCCGAATTGCTAGGGTCCCAGGACGGATTACATTTCTAATGGTTTCAATAAGTACTATAAATGGTATTAAAGCAACAGGGGTCCCTTGGGGCACTAAATGGGCAAATATATGTTTAGTATGCTTAATTCACCCAAATGCTATCAAAGTAATTCATAAAGGTAGGGATAGTGATAGTGTTATTACTATATGACTAGATCTAGTAAATACATAAGGTAGAAGGCCTAAAAAGTTATTAAACACAATTAGTCTAAATAAAGCAACAAATATTATGGAAGCCCCATTATGGGAGGGTTGAAGTAGAGCTTTAAATTCGTTATGAAGGGTCGAAATAATTTTTCTCCAGAATAGAGATCAACGAGAAGGAGAAGCTCAGTATAGATAAGGTAAAAATATTAATCCTAAGATAGTTGAAATTCAGTTTAAAGAAAGGTTAAAAATTCTTGAAGAGGGTTCAAAAATTGAAAATAGGTTAGTTATAATTTTCAGGATTTAGTAATTAAAGTTTTTTTGCTATCAGATGCAAAGTTAATTTTAGAAAAAGGCTTTAAAAAATAATTAAATATAAAAAATAAGAGGAATCTTAAAAGAAAAAAAAAGAATATAAATAGTCAATAAATAGGGGCTATTTGTGGCATAATAATAACTTAAGTTATAATGTCACCTCGTAAAAATTAGCAGAACTAATGGGGAAGGGGTGAGTTTTCAATTGATAGAGAAATTCAGTTTAAAAATGAGTTAATAGAAGTTCTTTCAATAACAATGGGTATAAATCTATGATTAGCACCACAAATTTCTGAACATTGGCCGTAAAATAATCCAGGTCGGTTAATTAAGAATCTGGATTGATTAAGTCGGCCAGGAATTGCGTCAGCTTTAATACCTAAGGATGGGACCGTTCAAGAATGGATTACATCTGCTGCTGTAATTAAGACTCGAATTTGTGTGTTTATTGGTAAAACAGTACGATTATCTACATCTAGTAGGCGGAAACCTGAGGTCTCTAGTTCATTGGAAGGGATTATATAGGAGTCAAATTCTACCTGTAAGAAGTCTGAGTATTCATAACTTCAGTATCATTGGTGTCCAATTGTTTTGAGGGTTATTGAAGGGTTGTTTACTTCATCTAAAAGATAAAGCAATCGGAGGGAGGGAAGGGCAATAAAAATTAAAATGAAGGCAGGGACAGAGGTTCAAATTACTTCAATGGGTTGGTTTTCTAGTATATATCGATTAATAAATGAATTAGAAAATAATGTAGCCATTATATAGCCTACGAATGTTACAATTAATACAAGTACTAGTATAATATGGTCGTGAAAGAAAATTAATTGTTCTATAAGGGGTGAAGCTCTGTCTTGAAAATTTAGGTATGCTCATGTTGCCATAGGTTATTTCTAAAAGAAGAATTTTCTTCCTTATAGGAGCTTAAATCCTACACATCTGTCTGCCATTTTAGAAGTTAGTAATAAGGGGAATTTCTATATATGAATGGTCTGCAGGGGGGTAAGCATGTTTTCATTCAATTGAAGAAGGCAAAAAGGGAGAAAAAATAACAGGACGGTTAGATACAAATGCCTCTCATACAATTAAAAGGAAACCTAATGCGGCAACAAAGGAAATTATTGAACCTAGCGAGGATACAATATTTCAAGTTGCGTAGGCATCTGGATAATCTGAATATCGCCGGGGTATACCATTCAGTCCTAAGAAATGCTGAGGAAAAAATGTTAAATTAACTCCAACAAAAGTCACTAGGAAATGAACTTTTAATCATTTAGGATTAAAGGATAAACCTGTTATTAGAGAGAATCAATGAGCTACTCCGGCGAAGATACCAAATACAGCTCCTATGGAAAGAACATAATGGAAATGGGCTACAACATAATAAGTATCGTGCAAGATAATATCAATTGATGAATTGGCTAAAACTACACCTGTTAAACCTCCAACTGTGAATAAGAAAATAAATCCTAAGGCCCATAGTAAAGAGGGAGAGTAATTTATCTGGGTCCCGTGAAGAGTTCTTAATCATCTGAAGATTTTAATTCCTGTGGGAATAGCAATAATTATAGTTGCGGATGTAAAGTAAGCTCGGGTATCAACGTCCATACCAACTGTAAATATATGATGAGCTCATACCACAAATCCTAAAATTCCAATGGCTAACATAGCATAAATCATTCCTAAGGTCCCAAAGGACTCTTTTTTGCCGGATTCTTGACTAACAATATGGGAAATTATACCAAAAGCGGGTAAAATTAGAATATAGACTTCTGGGTGGCCGAAAAATCAAAATAGATGTTGATATAGAACTGGATCTCCTCCCCCAGCTGGGTCGAAGAATGATGTATTTAAATTACGATCTGTTAATAATATAGTAATAGCACCAGCTAGAACAGGGAGGGATAAAAGTAATAAAATAGCGGTAATAAAAACAGCTCAAACGAAAAGGGGTATTTGGTCTATTGTTATACCATAGGATCGTATATTAATAACTGTTGTTATGAAGTTTACAGCCCCTAAAATTGAGGATACACCTGCTAGGTGAAGGGAAAAGATACCAAGATCTACAGAGGCACCGGCGTGAGCAATAGCGGCAGCTAAAGGCGGGTAGACTGTTCACCCTGTTCCTACTCCTCTTTCTACTATTCTTCTTGTTAATAAAAGGGATAAAGAGGGGGGTAGTAGTCAAAATCTTATATTGTTTATACGAGGGAAAGCTATATCTGGTGCTCCTAATATTAATGGTACTAATCAGTTACCAAATCCTCCAATTATAATGGGTATAACTATAAAAAAGATTATTACGAAGGCGTGTGCAGTAACAACTACGTTATAAATTTGATCATTACCAATTAGGCTTCCGGGTTGTCTTAGTTCTGCTCGAATAATTAATCTTAAAGATGTACCTACTATCCCGGCTCAAGCACCAAAAATGAAGTATAAAGTTCCAATATCTTTATGGTTTGTGGAGAAAAGTCATCGTTGCAT